GGGTCGAGAGATGCATGTTAAATGCACCTATAATGGAGTTCAGTTCTCGGAAAAAGAATTTCCGAAAAATTGGTTAACAGGCGGGATTCAAATACAAATCCTATTTCCTTTTCGTTTAAAACCTTGGCACCGATCTAAGTTAAAATTTCCTTATAAAGGTCGAAAAAAAAAGAAAGTACAAGAAAAGGATTTTTGTTTTTTAACAGTTTGGGGACTGGAAACGGAATTTCCTTTTGGTTCTCCCCGAAAGGATCTTTCACTTTTTAAACCCATCGTTAAAAAACTTGAAAAAAAAATTAGAAAGATGAAAAAAAATGTTTTTCGAGTTCTAACAATTTTAAAAGAAAAAAGAAAATTGTTTCAAAATTTATCAAAAGAAAAAAAACACTGGTTCATCAAAAACAGTTTTTTTCGACAAGAAAAAATAAAGAAACTTTCAAAATCAAAAAGAAATCAAAATTTTTTATCCGAATTTAAAGAAGTAAATGAATTAAATAAAAATAAAAAAGATTCGACAATCAATAACAATAATTGGACAGTTTCAAAGTTGTCTATTCCAATTGGATCTATGCCTTGTACAAATTATTCACTGATAGAAAGAAAAATGAAAGATCTTTCTGCTAGAAGAAAGATAATTCTAAATCAAATAGAAAAAATTACAAAAGAAAAGAAAACAAAAAATAAAACTTCTGAAGTAACTATTAGTTCTAACAAAATAAAAACAAGTTCTAATGCTAAAAAATTAAACTCATCAAACAAAATTTCCTACATATTAAAAAGAAAAAATGATCGATTAGTGCATAAATTTTACTTTTTTATAAAAATTTTGATTGAAAATATATACATAGATGTCTTTTTAGGTATCATTAATATTCCAAGGCTTAATGCACACCTTTTTCTTGAATCAATAAAAAAGATTATTACTAAATATATTACCAATAATGAATCAAATCAAAAAAAAATTGATAAACCAAATCAAAATAAATTTCACTTTATTTCGATTATAAAAAAGTCAAGAGATATTGCTGTTATTAATAATAATTCAAAGATTTTTTGTGACATATCTTTCTTATCCCAAGCCTATGTATTTTACAAACTATCACAAACCAAAAGTCTTAACTTATATAAGTTAAGATCGATCTTTGAATACCAAAACCTTTTTCTGAAGACTGAAATAAAAAATTATTTTAGAGCCGAAGGATTATTTAATTCGGAATTAAAAGAAAAAAATTTGATAAATTCTTTTTCTTTAATGAATCAATGGAAAAACTGGTTAAGAAGTCATTATCAATATAAATATGATTTATCTCAGGTTAGATGGTCTAGATTAATACCAGAAAAATGTAAAAATAGAATATATCAGCACCATATGGTTGAAAAAAACAAATTAAGCAAATGGAGTTTACATGAACAAGACCAATTAATTCATTATGAAAAAACAAATGATTTTTGGGTAACCTTATTTGCAAATCAAAAGAACAATTTTAAAAAACACGCTAGATATAGTCTTTTATCATATAAATCTATTAATTATGAAAAAAAGACGGACTTTTTGATTTACGAATCAACAACTAATAAAGCAACGATTCTTTCTAATTCCAACATAAATAAAAGAAAATTATTTTACATCTTAGAAGAAGGTATTCCTATGACTAATTATCTAGCGAAAAGGGAGATTATCGATATAGAGAAAAGCCCATACCGAAAATATTTTGATTGGCGACTTATCAATTTTTGTCTTCAAAAGAAGGGTGATATTGAGTCCTGGATCGATACCTGCAGCAAAGATAAAAAAAAGACTAAGACTCGAACTAAAAACTATCAAATAATTGATAAAATTGATAAGAAAAATATTTATTTTGTTCCCATTTACCAAGATCAAGAAATCAATTCATCTAAGAACCCCCCCCTTTTTTTTGATTGGATGGGAATGAATGAAGAAATACAAACTAGTGTCATATCGAATTCGAATTTTGAACTTTGGTTCTTTCGAAAATTTGTGATACTTTACAATACATATAAGAGAAAACCATGGACAATACCGATTCAATTTCTTCTTTTAAATTTTCAAAAAAATAGTAGTACAAATAAGAAAATTTACGAGAATAAAAAAAGTGACCTTCTTCTATCTATATCATCGAATGAAAAGAAAATTTTTGAATTAGAGAATCAAAATCATAACGAAAAAGATATTGACGAAGATTCTATGGGATTAGGTATGACAAAACATAGAAATAAAAAGCAAAACAAAAGTAATACGGAAGTAGAGCTTGATTTCTTCCTAAAAGAGTATTTATGTTTTCAATTAAGATGGAATGTTTTTTTAAATAAAAAAATAATTGATAATATCAAAACGTATTGTTTCCTGCTTAGACTGAGAAATCCACGAGAAATTATTCTATCTTCTCTTCAAAGGAAAGAACTAAATCTGAATATTCTGATGGTTCAAAAAGGTGTAACTTTTACAGAATTGATGAAAAAGAGAATATTGATTATCGAACCTGTCCATGTGTCGATAAAAACTGATGGCAAATTTCTTTTGTATCAAATGGTGGGTATCTTATTAGTTCATAAGAACAAAGAACAAATTAATAAAAAATCTAGAGAAAAATTCTATGTTGATGAAAATAAAAAGAATTTTACCGATGAAAGACGTCACAATAGAATTGGAAATACAGAAAAAACTGATTATGATTTAGTTGTTCCTGAAAATATTTTATCCCCTAAACGTCGTAGAGAATTAAGAATTCGAATTTCTTTCAATTTTAAAAATAAAAACGATATTCATAGAAATACCGAAATTTTCAATGGTAATAACATAAAAAAAGGCAGTCCCGCTTTGGAGAAAAACAAATATTTTTGGAGAGAAAAAAATAACCTAATAAAATTGAAATTTTTTCTTTGGCCCAATTTTCGATTAGAGGATTTAGCTTGTATGAATCGCTATTGGTTCGATACTAATAATGGAAGTCGGTTCAGTATGGTAAGGATATATATATATCCGCGGTTGAAATTTTAATAAAGGCGAATTTTTCATATATATCATAGCATATTTGGGCTAGTATATGAAAAGAACGAGATAGTCGACTTATTGCTTTACACTCCATATTCCATGCTGGTACATAGAATTCAATCATCTATCAATTAGATCTAGAAATGAATCAATGGCATTTTTTTTTTACTTTTTTTTAGGTAGAATTTTTTTCTTTTTTGTAAGCGACGAAATAGACGACCTTTAAAAAATTGGATTGAGTAATTCCAAATTCGATTTGAAAGAATTTGGAATTACTAACAAAGTAAAGATTTTTGTGTATACAAAATTTAAATGAACTGACAGTATTTATTAATAGAATACATTTATTAAGTTTTTATTATTACTGATTAATAAAAATATTTTAAAATTAAAACTAAAAAAAAAGGGGGGGATCTTTATTTTATGGTAAAAAATTCATTCATTTCAGTTATTTCACAAAAAGAAAAAGACGAAAACAAGGGATCTGTTGAATTTCAAATAGTAACTTTCACTAATAAGATACGAAGACTTACTTCACATTTGGAATTGCATAGAAAAGACTATTTATCTCAGAGAGGTTTGCGAAAAATTTTAGGAAAACGCCAACGACTGCTGTCTTATTTAGAAAAAAAAAATCGAGTACGTTATAACGAATTAATTAGTCGGTTGGATATTCGGAAGTTAAAAGGACGTTAAAAACGGATTAATTTCTTAATTTGAAGAGTTTTGGTGAATTATTTGATTTATTAGATCTTGAGATGAACTTCTTTTTCTTTTCAGTAACTTGTGGAATGGATCAAGGAAACCCCTATGAATATACCAGCTAAACGAAAAGACCTTATGATAGTGAATATGGGTCCCCACCACCCATCAATGCACGGTGTTCTTCGACTCGTTGTTACTCTAGACGGTGAGGATGTCATTGATTGTGAACCAATATTAGGTTATTTACACAGAGGAATGGAAAAAATTGCGGAAAATCGAACAATTATACAATATTTGCCCTATGTAACACGGTGGGATTATTTGGCTACAATGTTCACAGAAGCAATAACAGTAAATGGTCCAGAACTGTTAGGAAATATTCAAGTGCCAAAAAGAGCTAGCTATATCAGAGTAATTATGTTGGAATTAAGTCGTATAGCTTCTCATTTGTTATGGCTTGGGCCTTTTATGGCAGATATTGGTACACAGACTCCTTTCTTCTATATTTTTAGAGAAAGAGAGTTAATATATGATTTATTTGAAGCTGCCACTGGTATGAGAATGATGCATAATTATTTTCGTATCGGGGGGGTAGGGGCTGATCTACCTCATGGTTGGATAGATAAATGTTTGGATTTTTGCGATTATTTTTTAACAGCAGTTGCTGAATATCAAAAACTTATTACACGAAATCCTATTTTTTTAGAACGAGTTGAAGGAGTAGGTATTGTTGGTGCGGAGGAAGCAATAAATTGGGGTTTATCGGGACCAATGCTACGAGCTTCCGGAGTACAATGGGATCTTCGTAAAGTTGATCATTATGAGTCTTACGACGAATTTGATTGGGAAGTCCAGTGGCAAAAAGAAGGAGATTCATTAGCTCGTTATTTAGTCCGAATTGGTGAAATGCTGGAATCTATAAAAATTATTCAACAGGCTCTTGAAGGAATTCCAGGGGGTCCTTATGAGAATTTAGAAACCCGACGTTTTGATAGAGAAAAGGATCCGGAATGGAACGATTTCGAATATCGATTCATTAGTAAAAAAACTTCTCCTACTTTTGAATTACCGAAGCAAGAACTTTATGTCAGAGTGGAAGCCCCAAAAGGAGAATTAGGAATTTTTCTGATGGGGGATCAGAGCGGGTTTCCTTGGAGATGGAAAATCCGCCCCCCGGGTTTTATCAATTTGCAAATTCTTCCTCAATTAGTTAAAAGAATGAAATTGGCTGATATTATGACAATATTAGGTAGTATAGATATCATTATGGGAGAAGTTGATCGTTGAAATGATAATTGATACAACAGAAGTACAAGCTATCCATTCTTTTGCTAACTTAGAATCCTTAAACGAGGTCTATGCAATTATATGGGAGTTTGTTCCTATTTTGGCTCTTGTATTGGGAATCACGATAAGCATACTAGTAATTGTATGGTTAGAAAGAGAAATATCTGCAGGGATACAACAACGTATTGGACCCGAATATGCAGGTCCTTTAGGAGTTCTTCAAGCTCTAGCGGATGGGACAAAACTACTTTTCAAAGAAAATCTTTTTCCATCTAGGGGGGATACTCATTTATTCAGTATTGGGCCATCTATAGCAGTCATATCCACTCTCTTAAGTTATTCAGTAATTCCTTTTGGCTATCACTTTGGTTTAACTAATCTAAATATTGGTGTTTTTTTATGGATTGCCATTTCAAGTATTGCTCCCATTGGACTTCTTATGTCAGGATATGGATCAAATAATAAATATTCCTTTTTAGGTGGTCTACGAGCTGCTGCTCAATCGATTAGTTATGAAATACCTTTAACTATTTGTGTGTTAGCCATATCTCTACGTGCGATTCGTTGAAACAAAAATTTTTCGCTATTCCGTTCTTTTTAGTTTTAAGACGAAAGTGAAATGAGTTTAATAGATATCTTCATTTTTTATTCATCATTTTGGTTGATGAACGAAATTGGATAGTTATATGAGTGAAAAAAAAACAACTTCGAAATTTGTAGTAACAAAATTGAGACTCATTTCCTATGTACAAGAATAAAAAGGAAAACAGAAAGAAATATAAGAAACGAAGACTTATTGCCCCGAGATTAGTTGATTAGTCATCCTAACTTGAAGCGGGCTCAAAAGATCAACTTTATAGCGTTTTCACTATCATTTATAGGTATTCTCCATAGGTATTACCCTAATGCATGCTAACAGGTGATTGAGCAAAAATTAGTGGATGTTTAGGAACACGAAAATACACAAAGGATTAGTAATAAAGATTTTTAAAATTATCGAAAAAACTATTTCGAAAAAAAAGTATATTAATCGGGGCTTTAAGTTCGTAGAAATGATCAGGCAGTGCTCCCCATAATTCCAATCCAGAGTATACTCCTATCCACCAATTTAAAGACCTAACTATCCGGAACGAAATAATCCTTTATTTTTTTTTTAACCCCTTGTCGTTTCGTTTTTTCAGAAAGAAGAATAAGAACGAAAAAAAAAAGAATGGAATTACAATAGAAAAATAAATCTTTTTATTCTTTTCTACTATATCGATCAATATCTCATAGAGATAGAATTCGTGTCATAATTCGATTCTCGTAATCGAAAAGGATCGGTTGAAATATCTATTGGTTTTAACAAGGAATTTTACAAAGAGTATTTTATTGAAGGATTCAAGTTATTACTCAAGAAATCAAAATTGAAATTAGTAAGGGATGAGATCAATTCCGAAGTACTTTTTATTTTTTTTTAGTATTATAACAGATAGAATTTCATTGCTCGAATTCTGGAACGTCGATAGATTTTATTTTGATCCGCTCTATTCTACAAATATATCAAAATAAATAATACAATCGATCTGGTCCTTAAATTTAGTTATGGACTTCGAGGAGCCGTATGAGGTAAGAATCTCATGTACGGTTCTGTAATAGCGATGGGAACAGTGATGTTATCACCGACTATGATTATCTAACAGTTCAAGTACCGTTGATATAGTTGAGGCCCAATCAAAATCTGGTTTTTGGGGGTGGAATTTGTGGCGTCAACCCATAGGATTTTTTATTTTTTTTATTTCGTCTCTAGCAGAATGTGAAAGATTACCTTTTGATTTGCCAGAAGCAGAAGAAGAATTAGTAGCAGGTTATCAAACAGAATATTCAGGTATCAAATTTGGTTTATTTTATATTGCTTCCTATTTAAACTTATTAGTTTCTTCATTATTTGTAACAGTTCTTTACTTGGGCGGTTGGAATATTTCTATTCCATATATATTCGTTCATGAATTTTTTGAAATAAATAATATAAGCAGAGTCGTTGGACCAACAATTGGTATCTTTATTACCTTGGTTAAAACTTATTTGTTCTTGTTCATTCCTATCACAACAAGATGGACTTTACCTAGACTACGAATGGACCAACTTTTAAATCTTGGATGGAAATTTCTTTTACCTATTTCCCTCGGTAATCTATTATTAACAACCTCTTTCCAACTCCTTTCACTATAAAATAAAAGAAAAGGATAATAAAAAAACTAAAACTAGAAAAATTCTAATAATAATTAATAATAATAAAGAATAATAAATAAAGAATACTAATTAATAAATAATAATTAATAATAATAAAAAATAATAATAAAGAAAACTCTAAAAAAAGAATATTATGAGTTGTCTTCAACTCAGACAAGAGAAAAAAATAAAAATCAAATTATTCATAAAAATTTACGCTATGTTTCCCATGGTAACTGGGTTCATGAATTATGGGCAACAAACCATACGGGCCGCAAGGTACATTGGTCAAAGTTTCATGATTACCTTATCCCATGCAAATCGTTTACCTGTAACTATTCAATATCCTTATGAAAAATTAATCACATCGGAGCGTTTCCGCGGTCGAATCCATTTTGAATTTGATAAATGCATTGCTTGTGAAGTATGTGTTCGTGTATGCCCAATAGATCTGCCTGTTGTTGATTGGAAATTGGAAACTGACATTCGAAAGAAACGGTTGCTTAATTACAGTATTGATTTCGGAATCTGTATATTTTGCGGCAACTGTGTTGAGTATTGTCCAACAAATTGTTTATCAATGACGGAAGAATATGAGCTTTCTGCTTATGATCGTCATGAATTGAATTATAATCAAATTGCTTTGGGTCGTTTACCAATGTCAGTAGTTGACGATTATACGATTCGAACAATTTTAAATTCAACTAAAAAAAAAACTAACCACTTTGATTGATTTTTAAATACAATTAGTAAACTAAAAAAAGGAAAATTCTCTTTCGATCTAAAAGTATGAAAGGGGGTTTGTTTCATTTTCTTGTTCAATGACTACAAAAATTCGAAATTCCAACTATTGATTTGATTGATGAAAATTGCATCGAAACTGAATTTCGATTGACAATCTATTAAGATATCTATAATTCTATCCATAATTCTTTCGATAATATAATAAAATAAAACGAGAATAAAATTTCGAATGCCTTTTTCAAGAAATTCAAGAAAGAATAAAATTAGTTCAATAGTTGTCCATATAATAATTATTTACACCACTTAGGATTTAAAAGTAATATAATAGTCTATATTTGCTATTTTATATTATATCTAAAATAGCAAATATAGAATAAAAAAAAAAAAAAGAATATAAAATATAAAAAAGTTTTTCCTGGTCAAGTGAATAGTCAATAAGGTCATGAAGAAACAATTCAATTTTTTTATTTCTTATTTTACGTGCAATGGATTTACCTGGACTAATACATGATTTTCTTTTAGTCTTTTTGGGATTAGGTCTTATATTAGGAGCTTTAGGGGTAGTATTATTTACTAACCCAATTTATTCTGCCTTTTCATTAGGATTCGTTCTTGTTTGTATATCTTTATTTTATATTTTATCAAACTCTCATTTTGTAGCTGCTGCACAGCTCCTTATTTATGTGGGAGCTATAAATGTTTTAATTATATTTGCCGTAATGTTCATGAATGGTTCAGAATATTACAAAGATTTTAATCTTTGGACTGTTGGAAACGGGGTTACTTCCTTAGTTTGTACAAGTATTTTTGTTTCACTAATTACTATTATTCCAGATACGTCATGGTACGGAATTATTTGGACTACAACAACAAATCAGATTATAGAACAAGATTTGATAACTAATAGTCAACAAATTGGAATTCATTTAGCAACCGATTTTTTCCTTCCATTTGAATTCATTTCAATAATTCTTTTAGTTGCTTTGATAGGTGCGCTTGCTGTGGCTCGTCAGTAAGAAATTTTTCGAATTAATAATCAAAATTAAAACTGTTTTCTACATATCTTTTCCTTCAATTTTATTTAAAGATTATTTATTTATAAATTCTTTTATTTGATCTATTATCCCTAGATTTATTTGTTCAGTACTTATGATATTCTTAATTCTAGTCAATCACAGGTGGAATTGTTGTTCATATTGAAATAAAATATTGAAATAAATCAAAATTCAAAAATTGATAAGGAGTTGGTCAATGATCCTCGAACATGTACTTATTTTGAGTGCCTGTTTATTTTCTATCGGTATCTATGGATTGATCACGAGTCGAAATATGGTTAGAGCCCTTATGTGTCTTGAACTTATACTGAATGCTGTTAATATAAATTTCGTAACATTTTCTGATTTTTTTGATAGTCGCCAACTAAAAGGAAATATTTTTTCAATTTTTGTTATAGCTATCGCAGCCGCTGAAGCAGCTATTGGACTGGCTATTGTTTCGTCAATTTATCGTAACAGAAAATCTATTTGTATCAATCAATCGAATTTGTTGAATAAGTAGTATTAATTGTATAGAATATAATTATAATTTTCATATTCAGTAATTTGAGTTGGCATGTATGATACCTAAATTGTCTGATCATGTTTGTGAAAATCTAAGAATAAGAAATTAAAGTATCTTGCCTCTATTTCAATTTCAGAAGTTGATCCAGAATTGAGAAAATTTCTGGTAAATCATTGATTCGTCTGGTTTCTAAATATATGCTGATTCATTTAGAAATTTACTAGATTGAAATTTTATGACGTTAAAAAAATTTTTAATCCAATGTCACATTCAGTAAAAATTTATGATACATGTATAGGGTGTACTCAATGTGTCCGAGCCTGTCCCACGGATGTATTAGAAATGATACCTTGGGATGGGTGTAAATCCAAGCAAATTGCTTCCGCTCCAAGAACAGAGGATTGTGTCGGTTGTAAAAGATGTGAATCTGCTTGTCCAACGGATTTCTTGAGTGTTCGAGTTTATTTATGGCATGAAACAACTCGAAGCATGGGTCTAGCTTATTGATACTTTACCAGAAAACCCCACTTGAATAATTTTCTTTTTTGTTTACCGCCAAAAACCCGTACTCGAAAAAATGTTTTCTAGCACGGGTTTTTCTAGTCTAAGCGTATCTTGTCTTTACCACGAATTCTTTTCCTTGGTTAACAATATTTGTAGTTTTACCAATAACGGCGGGTTTATTAATTTTCTTTTTCCCTCAGAGAGGAAATAAGGTAATTAGGTGGTATACTTTATATATATGTATAGTAGAGCTCCTTTTAATAACTTATGCGTTCTCTTATTATTTCCAATTTGAGGACCCATTAATCCAATTAAGAGAAGATTATAAATGGATCCCGTTTTTTGATTTGTACTGGAGATTGGGAATAGATGGATTTTCTTTAGGACCTATTTTACTGACAGGATTTATCACCACTTTAGCTACTTTAGCGGCTTGGCCGATTACTCGGGATTCCCGATTATTCCATTTTCTAATGTTAGCAATGTATAGTGCTCAAATAGGATTATTTTCATCTCAAGATCTTTTACTTTTTTTTATCATGTGGGAATTAGAATTAATTCCCGTCTATCTACTTCTGTCCATGTGGGGGGGAAAGAAACGTCTGTATTCAGCTACAAAGTTTATTTTGTATACTGCAGGAGGTTCTGTTTTTTTATTAATGGGAGCTTTGGGTATCGCTTTATATGGTTCTAATGAACCAACATTCCATTTTGAAACATTAGCCAATCAATCATATCCTGTGGGACTAGAAATATTTTTCTATATTGGATTTCTTATTGCTTTTGCTGTCAAATCGCCGATTATACCCTTACATACATGGTTACCAGACACTCATGGGGAAGCACATTACAGTACTTGTATGCTTCTAGCCGGAATCCTATTAAAAATGGGGGCGTATGGATTGATTCGAATCAATATGGAATTATTACCTCATGCTCATTCTATATTTTCCCCTTGGTTGATAATAATTGGCGTAATGCAAATAATTTATGCAGCTTCAACATCTCCTGGTCAACGAAATTTAAAAAAACGAATAGCCTATTCTTCTGTATCTCATATGGGTTTCATAATTATAGGAATTTGCTCTATAAGTGATATGGGACTCAATGGAGCCATTTTACAAATTCTATCCCATGGATTTATTGGTGCTGCACTCTTTTTCTTGGCAGGAACCGGTTATGATAGAATACGTCGTCTTTATCTTGACGAAATGGGTGGAATCGCTCCCCTAATGCCAAAACTATTTACGACCTTCAGTATTTTATCACTAGCTTCCCTTGCATTACCGGGCATGAGTGGTTTTTTTGCGGAATTGATAGTCTTTTTGGGGATAATTACCGGCCAAAAATACCTTTTAACGGCAAAAATATTAATTACGGTTGTAATGGCAGTTGGAATGATATTAACTCCGATTTATTTATTATCTATGTTACGACAGATGTTCTATGGATACAAACTGTTTAATGCCCCAAACTCTTATTTTTTTGATTCTGGACCTCGGGAATTATTTGTTTCGATCTCTATCCTTCTGCCTGTAATAAGTATTGGTATTTATCCGGATTTCGTTTTCTCATTATCAATTGACAGAGTCGAAGCTATTCTATCTAATTTTTTTTATAAATAGTTTTTATAAAAAAAATTAGAAATGAATTCTAAGCAAAAATTTTTGGCATTTGTGAGAACTTTTTGAATCACCATAGTAGGTGATTCAAAAAGTTCTCAACAGCTTACCTGAAGCTTTTTGTCTCTATGTTTTGCTGGCCTACAGAGTTACATTCGTCAGATCCTTTGTTCAATTGTTAATTGTTAATGTAAATGAACCATAACTATGTAACCCTATTCCTAATAAATTAACTCCAAAATAGCATATCCAAATTATAAGAAAACCAATAGAAGCGACAATTGCCGAATTTAAACCCTCCCAATTTTTATTTGTTCGAGTATGAAAAAAAATCGCGAATATGGTCCATGTAATAAATGCCCAAGTTTCCTTTGGGTCCCAATTCCAATATGATCCCCATGCTTCGTTAGCCCAGACTGCTCCCGAAAGAATACCTATAGTTAAAAAAATAAATCCTATACTTATAATTCGATAACTCCAGTCATCTAATTGTTGAATCAACTGAAACCTATAATAATTCCTATAAGAAAGAAAAGAAATATGTCTTAAAATTTTTTTTCGGTCCGTTATATATTGTATCTCATTAAAGTAAAATGAATCATTTAATAAATTATTGCTTTTATCAAAAATTCTTATGAGTTTTTGAAATCTGATTACTAGAAATGCTACGGATAATAATGATCCACACAAAAGAGCTGCATAGCCCAATATCATCATACTTACGTGCATCATTAACCACTGGGATTGAAGAGCGGGTACTAAGATTTCAGATTGATGCATGCCTTTTAAAATACCCGAAGTGGCAAACCCCTGAGTAAAAAAAGTACTTGGCGCGGTTATTGCGCTTAAATAATTTTTATATTTTTTAAAATACGGAACTATATGAATAACAGAAAATGCCCATGAAAGAAAGATTAATGATTCATATAAATTACTTAATGGTAAATGTCCACCAAAAAACCAACGAGTAAATAAGAATCCTGTTATACAGAAAAAAGTAGTTATCATGCCCTTTTCTGACGAATCATAGAGTTCTACGAATTCATCGACTAATAAGGTTATCAAATGAATTGTAATTACAATTGACACGACTGAAAAAGATATATGAGTTAATATATGTTCTAAAGCCGAAACTATCATAAAAAAAAGTTAGGGGGTTCCTTTTTTAGTATTGGGCGTTCCTCTTTTAGTATATAGAATTAAAATTAGGAAGTGAAGTCATTATAGGAGATATTGACTCCTTTTGAAAATTACAGGATGTAATGCCGCTACTCGGACTCGAACCGAGATGCTCTAGCACTGCTTCCTAAGAGCAGCGTGTCTACCAATTTCACCATAGCGGCTTGTTTGAAATCATAATAATCGATTTTTATTTAATCGTCGAGCTTCGAGCCAAGACTTTTTAATACTTTTTACGAAATATTCAAATTCATGAAAAAATTTTTATTTAAGACTGAAAACATATCCCATTTTATCATTTTATCAATTCCAATTTTAATATTCCATTCCATTTAATAGATTTATGATCCATTTAATAGATTTATGAAAATATTTTATTCCTTAACTTAGTTTTTTGTGGAAATAGTTTTGGTTAGGATTTAAAAACATTATTAGGTATTCTATCATATAACAACAAAATTCAGCTCTGCTGGATAGGTACTTAAAAAAAATTGTCTTTAATTTAATATATAATATATATCTTAGAACCCGCTTCGAACCGAAGTATTAAAATAAAATAAATCAGTTCAAAACCGACACATTTTATCTAAATAAAATTGAAAGGGTTATTTCTTTTTTTTTTTTCAAAAAAAAAAAGTATTATTTTTCAAATTCAGTAGACAAAAGAATGGTTTATTCTATATCTTTATTCTATTTTATTCTATATCTATATTCTATAATATATAATAAAAATATAGAATAAAAACAAAAAAAAGCAGGGCCATTTATTTACTATTTATTAGTTCAAAAGTTCAAAATCAAAATATCAAATTAACAAAAAATATTAAATAAAAAAAAGAAAAGAGAGGGAAATTCTTTATATATCTTTATTTCTCTTTATATTTATATATCGTTATTTCTATATTATTTATATATATTTTGTATATATTATTTAGATATTATTTTGATTTTTTTTATTCTTAATTAGAATTAGAAAAAAAATTCGGCCTTCCAATGTTCTTTTCAAAAAGTTTTTTCGAATATGCTTTTTTCTTCTAGGGTATAGAAAGGACTCTTTTTTGGAACTTCCATTCAAAAATAAAGAAGTTCTTTATTCCTCGAGTTGAATGGGAAAGGCATCTTTTGTTAAAAAAAATAGTTTTTTACTATTTGATTCCTTAATATATATATATTAAATCTGAAAATTAGACTCTTTTCATCAAAGAAGCCTATCCACCCTATTTCTATTTCTGTCTTTTTTTATCATATTAAATGTATAAAAAAAATACATCAATAAAGGTTAAGAACCTCAATTTTTTTATTTATCCTGAAATTGATAGTTAGCCTAATAGAATTATAATAAAAACCGTTAACTTTTTTTCCCATAATTATAATTGTTCAAGTTCAAACTCAACCAAAAATTATATCTAATTCAAATTGAATTTTCAAATTCAAATAAGACTATTAATTAATTTGTTAAATAATTAATTTGTTAAAAAAAGAAATTTTTATTAATTCTTTACTTTTACTTTATACCTATGGAAAATCTAAACGAAAAGTGTCAACTAGTTAATGGTTCTGAATAAAGAAACAAATTATTTTAATGAATCCAGTAAGGATCTGCTAACACCATCCTTTTTCTGGTAAAATTCTCTTTTTTTATTATTCCTAATCACTTTTTCTTATTATTGCTATCAACATTTGACCAATTTGAACTTTTTGATTTGAATATGTGAATTTTTTATTATTTATTAATTGATAATAATTAAATACTTTAAAATAGAAAAATAGAAATACAAAATTTGATTTTAGTTTTACATACTTTTTCTTTTTCATTTTTTTTTCTTTATTGAATTGACTGATTTAAAAAGATAGAAGAGCTGATAAATCAGAAACACGAAATGCTTAATTAGTAATTAAAAAAGTTTTTTTATGGAACATATATATCAATATTCATGGATCATACCTTTCCTTACATTCCCAGTCCCTATGTTAATAGGAGCAGGACTTCTACTTTTTCCGGCGACAACAAAAAAACTTCGTCGTATGTGGGCTTTTCCAAGTGTCTTATTGTTAACTATCGTGATGGTTTTTTCAATTGATCTGTCTCTTCAACAAATAAATAGCCGTTTTATTTATCAACATATATGGTCCTGGACCATCAATAATGATTTTTCTTTAGAGTTCGGATACTTGATTGACCCACTTACCTCTATTTTGTTAATGTTAATTACTACAGTTGGAATTATGGTTCTTTTTTATAGTGATAATTATATGTCTCATGATCAAAGCTATTTAAGATTTTTTGCTTATATGAGTTTTTTCAATACTTCAATGTTGGGATTAGTTACTAGTTCGAATTTAATACAAATTTATATTTTTTGGGAATTAGTTGGAATGTGTTCTTATCTTTTAATAGGTTTTTGGTTCACACGACCTAGTGCATCGAATGCTTGCCAAAAAGCATTTGTAACTAATCGTGTAGGGGATTTTGGTTTATTATTAGGAATTATTGGTCTTTATTGGATAACGGGCAGCTTCGAGTTTCGCGATTTGTTCAAAATAGTCAATAACTTGATTTATAATAATCAAGTTAATCTTGTATTCATTACTTTGTGTAGCTTTTTATTATTTTCCGGTGCAATTGCTAAATCAGCACAATTTCCTCTTCATGTATGGTTACCCGATGCTATGGAAGGCCCTACTCCTATTTCGGCTCTGATACATGCTGCTACTATGGTAGCGGCGGGAATTTTTCTTGTAGCTCGACTTTTTCCGCTTTTCGTAGTTATACCTTATATAATGAATCTAATAGCTTTGATAGGCATAATCACAGTCTTTTTAGGAGCTACTTTAGCTCTTGCTCAAAAAGATATTAAGAGAGGTTTAGCTTATTCTACAATGTCTCAATTGGGTTATATGATGTTAGCGCTAGGTATGGGGTCTTATCGAGGTGCTTTATTTCATTTGATTACTCATGCCTATTCGAAAGCATTGTTGTTTTTAGGGTCTGGATCTATTATTCATTCAATGGAAGCTATTGTTGGTTATTCTCCAGATAAGAGTCAAAATATGGTTCTTATGGGTGGGTTAACAAAACATATTCCAATTACAAAAACTTCGTTTTTATTAGGAACACTTTCTCTTTGTGGTATTCCACCTTTCGCCTGTTTTTGGTCCAAAGATGAAATTCTTAATGATAGTTGGGTGTATTCACCTAGTTTCGCAATAATAGCTTGGTTCACTGCGGGATTAACTGCATTTTATATGTTTCGGATTTATTTACTTACTTTTGAAGGATATTTAAATCTTAATTTTAAAAATTACAATGGGAAAAAAAACAATTCATTTTATTCAATATCTTTATGGGGTAAAGAAGGATCAAAAACGTTTAATAAAAATTTTCGTTTATTACCTTTATTAACAATGAATAATAATGACAGGATTTCTTTTTTTTGGCAGAACATATATAAAATTGATCGTAATATAAGAAATTTCACACGGCCCTTTATTACTATTCATAATTTTAACACTAAAAGTATTTTTTTCTACCCGCGGGAATCCGATAATACTATGTTATTTCCTATACTTGTCTTCGTACTATTTTCTTTCTTTATTGGAGCCATAGGAATTCCTTTCAATCAAGAAGAAAGCAAGTTGGATATATTGTCAAAATTGTTAACTCCGTCTTTTAACCTTTTGCATGAAAATGAACAAAATTCTGTGGATTGGTATGAATTTTTAAGAAATGCAACCCTTTCAGTTAGTATAAGTTTTTTCGGAATATTTATAGCGTCATCCTTCTATAAGCCTGGTTATTTATCGTTAGAAAAATTCAATTTCTTTAATTCATCTCCGAAAAAAGGCTTGAAGAAAATTCTTTCGGACAAAATAAAAAATGGGATATATAATTGGTCCTATAATCGAGGTTACATAGATTCTTTTTATGCAATATCTTTTATTGGGAGTGTAAGAAAATTAGCTGAATTTTTTTCTTTTTTTGATAAACGAATAATTGATGGAATTATCAATGGAGTCGGTCTTACCAGTTTCTTTGTAGGAGAAAGTATAAAATATGCAGGCAGCGGACGCATTTCTTCTTATCTTTTATATTTATTTTATGCCGTAATTTTTTTAATAATTTATTATTATTTTTCTTTTCAATAATTTAATTAAAAAACTTAATTTTAATATTAATAAAAAACTTTTAATTCATGTAAATTAAAATTAAATTAAAATTCCTCATCCAATGTTTAGAATCAAAAAGAATAGTTACAAGAGGTTTTTCAACCCATAACAGATTTTTCTTTTTTTTTTCTATCAATATTTCGAACTTCGAATTTTCTTGATTCCCATCCAGAGAAAAAGTTTCAGAAAGTGGTCTATTTTTAGAGCATGTCTCTTTAAAGTGAAAATGGAATTCATCCTTTGTTTTTTGCTTTCCATTCACTTGGATCTCTTCCGTTTCGTCGATTTTGTCCGGATCCTCCTTTTCTTCCGAAAAAAGGGAAGAAAAAGGATCTTCTTCGGTGGATCCCTCTTGTTCCTGTTTAGTCCCCTTCGTTTCGGAAGTTGTTTCTACATCTGTTTCTTCCGTTTCTGAGGTTTCTTTCAGTTTCTTAGTAAAAATGGGTGACGGTGTTCTGCCTAAAGAGTAGACACAGGTAATAAATAAGAGAATACTAAAGATTCGAGC